ATACACTTGTTACACAGCAACCCCTTAGAGGAAGGGCCAGGAAAGGGGGACAGCGGGTAGGAGAAATGGAAGTTTGGGCTCTAGAGGGATTTGGTGTTTCTCATATTTTACAAGAGATGCTTACTATTAAATCTGATCATATTAGAGCTCGTCAAGAAGTGCTTGGTACTACAATCAGTGGAAGAATAATACCTAAAGCGGAAGATGCTCCAGAATCTTTTCGATTACTCGTTCGAGAACTACGATCTTTGTCTCTGGAACTGAAAAATTTCCTTATATCTGAGAAGAACTTCCAGATTACTAGGAAGGTAGTTTAATCGGAATAAAAAGAAAATAAAGAGGAATTTTTTTCTATGATTGATCGACATAAACATCAACAACTTCGAATTGGATTAGTTTCGCCTCAACAAATAAGTGCTTGGGCCAATAAAATCCTACCGAATGGAGAGATTATTGGAGAGGTGACAAAACCCTATACTTTTCATTACAAAACCAAAAAACCCGAAAAAGGTGGATTATTTTGTGAAAGAATTTTTGGGCCTATAAAAAGTGGAATTTGTGCTTGTGGAGATTCTCGAGTAATTAGAGATGAAAAAGAAGAACCTAAATTTTGTGAACAATGTGGGGTCCAATTTGTTGATTCTCGAATACGAAGATATCAAATGGGTTACATCAAACTGGCATGCCCAGTAACTCATGTTTGGTATTTGAAACGGCTTCCTAGTTATATCGCGAATCTTTTAGATAAACCTCTTAAACAATTGGAAAGCATAGTATACTTCGATTTTTCTTTTGCTAGGCCTATATCGAAAAAACCGACTTTCTTACGATTACGAGGTTCATTCGCAAATGAAATACAATCTTGGAAATACATTATTCCGCTTTTTTTTACTACCCAAGGGTTCGATACATTTCGAAATCGAGAAATCTCTACTGGAGCCGGTGCTATCCGAGAACAATTAGCGGATCTGGATTTGCAAATTATTATAGACTATTCATCGGTAGAATGGAAAGAATTAGGAGAAAAGGGGTCTACGGGGAATGAATGGAAAGATCTAAAAGTTAGAAGAAGAAAGGATTTTTTGGTTAGACGCGTGGAATTAGCTAAACATTTTATTCGAACAAATATACAACCAGAATGGATGGTTTTATGCCTATTACCCGTTCTTCCTCCCGACTTGAGACCGATCATTCAGATAGATGGAGGTAAACTAATAAGTTCAGATATTAATGACCTCTATAGAAGAGTTATCTATCGGAACAGTACTCTTACGGATCTATTAACAAAAAGTCAATCTTCGTCAGGAGATTTCGTAATGTGTCAGCAGAAATTGGTACAAGAAGCTGTAGATACACTTCTTGATAATGGAATCCGTGGACAACCAATGAGAGACGGTCATAATAAGATTTACAAGTCGTTTTCAGATGTAATTGAAGGCAAAGAGGGAAGATTTCGTGAAACTTTGCTTGGCAAACGGGTTGATTATTCGGGGCGTTCTGTCATTGTCGTAGGGCCCACACTTTCATTACATCAATGTGGATTGCCTTACGAAATAGCAATAGAGCTTTTCCAGACATTTGTAATTCGTGGTCTAATTAGGCAAGATATTGCTTCGAACATAGGAGTTGCTAAGAAGAAAATTCGGGAAAAAGATCCAATTGTACGGGAAATACTTAAGGAAGTTATGCAAGGGTATCCTATATTGCTGAATAGAGCGCCTACTCTGCATAGATTAGGCATACAGGCATTCCAGCCCCTTTTAATGGAAGGGCGTGTTATTTGTTTACATCCCTTAGTTTGTAAGGGATTCAATGCAGATTTTGATGGGGATCAAATGGCTGTTCATGTACCTTTATCATTGGAGGCTCAAACGGAGGCTCGTTTACTTATGTTTTCTCATATGAATCTCTTGTCTCCTGCTATTGGGGATCCCATTTGTGTACCAACTCAAGATATGCTTATTGGACTCTATGTATTAACAAGCAGGAATCACCAGGGTATTTGTGCAAATAGGTATAATTCAGCTAATCGCCGAAATTCTAAAAATGAAAGAATTGACTATAATAGAGATAAATATATGAAAGAACCCTTTTTTTGTAATTCCTATGATGCAATTGTAGCTTATCGCCAAAAAAGAATCAATTTAGATAGTCCTTTATGGCTCCGGTGGCAACTAGATCGGCCCTTTATTGCTTCAAGAGAAATTCCCATCGAGAGTTACTATGAATCTTTAGGTACCTATCATGAGATTTATGCACACTATCTAATAGTAAGAAATCTAAAAAAACAAAATCTTTGTATATACATCCGAACCACCGTTGGTAATATTTTGTTTTATCGACAAATCGAAGAAGCTATACAAGAGTTTTGTCAAGTCAGCTCAGAGGATCCCCAATCTAATCATAGAGATCTCAGCTAAGAAATTCTATAACACCCGTGGGGATTCAGATCCCTTTGGTTCAACTAGGACCATAGTTCCTGAATTTCTACGCGAATCAAGATCGAGAAAAGGAAGTCATTGACTCAAATTCATTGTCGAACTCTACTCAATGGAGGTATTTATTTATGGCGGAACGGATCAATTTTGGTTTTTACAATAAAGTGATAGATGGAACTGCCATTAAACGACTTATTAGCAGATTAATAGATCACTTCGGAATGGCGTATACATCATACATCCTGGATCAAATAAAGACTCTGGGTTTCCAACAAGCTACTGCTACATCCATTTCATTAGGAATTGATGATCTTTTAACAGTACCTTCTAAGAAATGGCTAGTCCAAGATGCTGAACAAGAAAGTTTCAGTTTGGAAGAACACCATCATTATGGAAATGTACACACAATAGAAAAATTACGTCAATCCATTGAGATATGGTATGCTATAAGTGAATACTTGCGACAAGAAATGAATCCTAATTTTAGGATGACCGAACCCTTTAATCCAGTCTATATAATGTCTTTTTCGGGCGCTAGAGGAAGTGCATCCCAAGTACACCAATTAGTAGGCATGAGAGGATTAATGTTGGATCCACAAGGACAAATGATTGACTTAGCTATTCAAAGCAATTTACGCGAAGGATTGTCTTTAACAGAATATATTATTTCTTGTTATGGAGCCCGAAAAGGAGTTGTAGATACTGCTGTACGAACAGCAGATGCTGGATATCTTACACGCAGACTTGTTGAAGTAGTTCAACACATTGTTGTACGTAGAACAGATTGTGGCACTACCCGGGGGATCCTTGTGAGTCCTCGAAATGGAATGATGCCAGAAGAGATTTTCATTCATACATTAATTGGCCGTGTATTATCAGACAATCTATATATTGGTTCACGATGCATTGCCGTTCGAAATCAAGATCTTGGAGTTGGACTTATCAATCGATTCATAACCTTTCGAACACAACCAATATCTATTCGAACTCCTTTTACTTGTAAGAGTACGTCTTGGATATGTCGATTATGTTACGGACGGAGTACTACTCATGGCGACTTGGTAGAATTGGGAGAAGCTGTAGGTATTATTGCGGGTCAATCTATTGGGGAACCAGGTACTCAACTAATATTAAGAACGTTTCATACTGGTGGAGTATTCACAGGGGGTACTGCAGCATATGTGCGAGCCCCCTCTAATGGAAAAATCCAATTTAATGAGGATTTAGTTCATCCCACACGTACACGTCATGGGCATCCGGCTTTTCTCTGTTCTATAGACTTGTATGTAACTATTGAGAGTGAAGATATTCTACATAACGTGACTATTCCATCAAAAAGTATTCTTTTAGTTCAAAATAATCAATATGTGCAATCAGAACAAGTGATTGCTGAAGTTCACGGAGGAACATCCCCCTTTAATTTTGCAAATAGAATTCGAAAATATATTTATTCCTATTCAGAAGGAGAAATGCACTGGAGTACCGGTGTATACCATACATCTGAATCTAGATATAGCAATGTCCATTGTTTAACAAAAACAAGTCATTTATGGATATTATCGGGGGGTTCGGGCAGCTCCAGTACAGTCCCATTTTCGCTACACAAGGATCAAGATCAAATGAACACACATTCTCTTTCTGTCGAAAAGAGATATATTTCGAACTTCTCAGTAAATTCAGAAAATAATGATCAAGTTCAATACAAATTATTTAGTTCAGATCTTTCGAGTAAAAAAAAAAGTGAGATTTCTGATTATTCAGAACTTAATCAAATCCAAAGTACTAGTTATTGTAATCTCATATATTCTTCAATTCTCCACGAAAATTTTTATTTATTGGCAAAGAGACGCAGAAATCGATTTATCATACCATTCCAATCAATTCAAGAACAAGAGAAAGAACGAATATCCCCTTCCGATATCTCGATTGAAATACCTATAAATGGTATTTTGGGTAAAAAAAGTATTTTTGCTTATTTCAACGATCCTCAATACCAACCCTTTTTTTTCATTCCGGAGGAAGCGTATATTTTACCCGAATCTTCTTCCTTAATGGTACGTAATAATAGTATTATTGGAATAGATACACAAATCACGTTAAATATAAGAAGTCGAGTAAGCGGATTGGTACGAATAGAGAGAAAAAAAAAAAAAATGAAACTTCAAATTCTTTCTGGAGATCTCCATTTTCCGGGGCAGACAGATAACATATCACGATCCAGTGGTATCTTAATACCACCAGGAACGGTAAAAACGAATTCTAAGGAATCAAAAAAAAAAAATAGCACCTATGCCCAATGCATTACACTTACCAATAAAAAGTATTTTCTTTTGGTTCGGCCAGTAATCCTATATAAAAAAAAAAGAACATACGATAGAAATTTCGAAACACTTTTCCCTCCAGATCTATTGCGGGAAAAGGAAAATCTGAAACTTCAAGTTGTCAATTCCATTTTTTATGGAAATGGTAAATCGATTCGGAAAATTTATGACACAAGTATTCAAGTAGTTCGTACTTGTTTAGTCTTGAATTGGGATGAAGACAAAAAAAATTCTTCTATCGAAGAGGCTCATGCTTCTTTTGTTGAAATAAGTACAAATGGTTTGATTCGTGATTTCCTAAAAATCGACTTAAACTTAGCGGAATTCCGTATTTCCAATATCAACAGAAAACGGAACGATTCATTAGGTTTAGGATCGATCTCCCATATTGGGTTAGATCATGCCAATATTAATTCATTTTTTTCCATTTATTCCAAGGCAAAGATTCAACAATCACTTAAACAAAATCAAGTAACTAGAAGTACGTTGTTGAATAGAAATAGAAATCAAAAATGTCAATCTTTCATTTTTTTGTCACCATCTAATTGTTTTCAAGTGGATCCATTCAACGATGTAAAATATCAGAATGTCATAAAGGAATTAACTAAAAGAGAGGCTAGAATCCCAATTAGGAATTCGACGGGTCCTTTAGGAACAGCGCTTGAAATTGCAAATTTTGATTCAGTCTACTATTATTTACTAACTCATAATCAGATCTCGGTAAATCAATATTTGAAACTTGACAATTTAAAAAAGACTTTTCAAGTACTTAAATATTATTTAATGGAGGAGAACAAGAGAATTTTGAATCCCGATTCGTGCATTAACAGTGTTTTGAATCCATTCAAATTGAATTGGTATTTTCTCCATCATAATTATCATCATAATTTTTGCGAAGAAACATTCACAATAATTAACCTAGGACAGTTTATTTGGCAAAATGTATGTATGGACAAAAGCGCACTACGCCTAAAATCGGGTCAAGTTATAATTGTTCACGTTGAGTCTATAGTACTAAGATCAGCTAAGCCTTATTTGGCCACTCCCGAAGCAAGGATTCATCAGAATTATGGAGAAATCCTTTCCCAAGGAGATCCTTTATTTTCATTTTTGTATGAAAAGTCGAGATCTAGTGATATAACGCAGGGTCTTCCAAAAGTGGAACGAATGTTCGAAGTACGCTCAATTGATTCAATATCAATAAACCTAGAAAAGAGAATTGAGGGTTGGAACGCGTGTAGAACAAGAATTCTTGGAATTCCTTGGGGATTCTTGATTGGTGCTGAGTTAACTATAGTCCAAAGCCGTATTTCTTTGGTTAATAAGATCCAAAAGATTTATCGATCCCAAGGGGTGCAGATCCATAATAGGCATATAGAAATTATTGTACGTCAAATAACATCCAGAGTGTCCGTATCGGAAGATGGAATGTCTAATGTTTTTTCACCCGGAGAACTGATTGGGTTGTTGCGAGCGGAACGCACGGCGCGGGCTTTGGAAGAAGTGATCTGTTACCGAGCTATGCTCTTGGGAATGACGAGAGCATCTCTGAATACTCAAAGTTTCATCTCCGAGGCAAGTTTTCAAGAAACTGCTCGTGTTTTATCAAAAGCAGCTCTCCGCGGACGTATCGATTGGTTGAAAGGCCTGAAAGAAAACGTTGTTCTAGGCAGTATGATACCTATTGGTACTGGATTTAAAGGATTAGTGCACCGCTCAAGGCAACATACGGGCATTCCTTTAAGATTAAAAACCAAAAACAAGAATTTATTCGAGGGGGGAATGGGAGAAATTTTGTTCCACCACAGAGAGTTGCATTTCAAAAAAAGGATATGATACATCAGAACAAGAATTTATAGGATTTAATGATTCCTAAGAGTGGATTCATAGTTTTAACTATATAACTATGGGTGTGGGTGGTTCTTTGATTTGTTCCATTTACACCCGATTTGGTAATGTGATTTTTTATATTATTTTTTATATTATTATAATAATAAGGAAATAAATAAAAAAAGATAATAAAGAATAGAAAGGAATAAATCGCTTGGGTCATGTATCAACACCCAATCTTCGAGAAAAGAGGAAAAGATAAGGTTCCGTCGGAACAGTTATTTATTTTAGGGTATCCCGTTTTAAGGTATCCCGTTTTTTTCATTGAAAAAAAAAAAGCGAGGAAGTGTACGCAGAAATGAAAAGAAGATATTGGAATATTAATTTGGAAGAGATGCTGAAAGCAGGAGTTCATTTTGGTCATGCTATTAAAAAATGGAATCCGAAAATGGCACCTTACATCTCTGGAAATCTTAAAGGTAATCATATTACAGATCTTACTCGAACTGCTCGTTTTTTATCAGAAGCTTGTAATTTACTTTTTCATGCAGCAAGTAGTAGAAATGAATTCTTAATTGTTTGTACTAAAAAAAGAAGAGCGGATTTGGTAGCGCGGGCTGCAATAAGGGCTCGGTGTCATTATGTTAATAAAAAGTGGCGCGCCGGTATTTTAACGAATTGGTCCACTACACAAACGAGACTTCAAAAGTTCAGGGACTTAACAATGTACCAAAAGACAGGGAAACTCGCCCGCCTTCCGAAAAGAGATGTGTCTCGATTAAACAAGCAGTTATCTCGCTTGGAAAAATATCTGGGCGGGATCAAATATATGACGAGGTTACCAGATATTGTAATAATCCTTGATCAGCAAAAAGACTATACGGCTCTTCGCGAATGTATCACTATGGGAATTCCGACAATTTGTTTAGTTGATACAAATTGTGACCCAGATCTCGCAGATCTTTTGATTCCTGCAAATGATGATAATACAGTTTCATTCCGATTCATTCTTAACAAATTAGTATTTGCAATTTGTGAAGGTCGTTCTAGCTATATACAAAATCCTTAATTAATAATAACATATAAGATCAAAAAGTTCTTTTGAAAATTCCATAGACTATAGACTGATAAATTGATGGAATCCTTTACGATTCCTGAATCGTGCAAAAGAAATAAAAAGAATTTAGGGAGATTATGTGACTCGTTTGTATCCAAAATATACAATTCTAGTGGGCAAGCCTAAAGGAAAAAAGGGGTTGAATCAAAATCATTTCTTGTAAAGTTTTCAGAGGACAATATGAATGTTTTATCATCTTCCATCAACACATTAAAAGGCTTATATGATATATCTGGCGTAGAAGTAGGCCAGCATTTTTATTTGAAACTCGGGGGTTTCCAAGTTCATGCCCAAGTACTTATTACTTCTTGGGTTGTAATTGCTATCTTATTAGGTTCCGCTATTGTAGCTGTTCGGAATCCACAAACCATCCCTAGTGACGGTCAGAATTTCTTCGAATATGTCCTTGAATTTATTCGAGATGTGAGCAAAACTCAAATTGGAGAGGAATATGGTCCATGGGTTCCTTTTATTGGAACTATGTTTCTATTTATTTTTGTTTCTAATTGGTCAGGGGCGCTTTTACCTTGGAAAATCATAGAGTTACCTCATGGAGAGTTAGCCGCACCCACAAATGATATAAATACTACCGTTGCTTTAGCTTTACTTACGTCAATTGCATATTTTTATGCGGGCCTTAGCAAAAAAGGATTAAGTTATTTCGTTAAATACATTCAACCAACTCCAATTCTTTTACCCATTAATATTTTAGAAGATTTCACAAAACCTTTATCGCTTAGTTTTCGACTTTTCGGAAATATATTAGCGGACGAATTGGTAGTTGTTGTTCTTGTTTCTTTAGTACCTTCAGTGGTTCCTATACCTGTTATGCTCCTTGGATTATTTACAAGCGGTATTCAAGCTCTTATTTTTGCAACGTTAGCTGCGGCTTATATAGGCGAATCCATGGAGGGGCACCATTGACTAAGTTTCTAAATCGTCTTTATTTTTTAACTTAGTGCAAGGCAATCCATGCCGTTCTCAAGATAATTTACTTCTATGGATATAAATACACACATAAATAGACAAAAAACGGGGTCTATACGATCTAGAAGAAGAATCAAAAGGATTACGATATTGGCGGATTATCAAAGTCAAAAAAGGGGGGGGAGAGATCGAAGAAATCTTTTTCCTAAAATGTGTTTGCCCTGTTTCTATCTCCTTCCAACAAATATTCTCTTGATATTGTCTTGATTCTTTTGTTCATTCAATTCCAATCTTAGGAGTCATAATCTGAATGAGAATTCTTTATTTTTTTACAATGCTAAAACTAAAAAAAAAGAAGGGGGTTCCATGCAGTGATTCTCATTTCAGTCGACTTTATTCAATTCAACGATTGCCCAAAAGAATAATAAAGAATAAATTACATGAACTTAGACCAATCAAAGGTTTTTCTTTCTATGCAATGATTCAACTAATGAATTCGCCCCTTTAGATTGATTGTATCTATGTGAGATTACACGAAATAAAAAGAAAAGGAAGAAAAAAAGAGTTTACAAAAAATGAGATTCATAAAAGAAAGGTTTGTTTAACAGAGTGAGATCCAACTGGATCTATGGAATCTATATAATGGTTAGAAAACAACTTTCTTTTCTAGATGTTTCTAAAAAAAAATCAGAATCTGATGAAATCCAAGATACGATACGAATAATTAGTTTACTTTATCGAAGAAAAACGTGTATATGTATATAGTAGGCTAGGCCTATATGAGCGAAAAGACGCTCCACGACTACTCAGTATTTAGATAGGGATTTCAATAAGAGTCCTTCCTTTTCGTTTGTAACTTTGAATTGAATAAAGAAATTCAATTAAGAAGAAAAAGAACGAAGAGCTCGAATTTGAAGAAAGGTTCGGAGCAAAGAAAGAAATGGAAATAAAGTTGTATGAATTCACAAAAATTTTGAAAATAGATAGTGAAGTGATTCTGATGATTCAATAAGATTATTACTTCAATTCAGAGCTCTTAGTTGCGTTGCAATAAATAATTAAGTCATAATTTATTGGTTGATTGTATCATTAACCATTTATTTTTCTTTTCCGAGGAACTTCTCATGAATCCATTGATTTCTGCCGCTTCTGTTATTGCTGCTGGGTTAGCTGTTGGACTTGCTTCTATTGGACCTGGGATTGGTCAAGGTACTGCTGCAGGCCAAGCTGTAGAAGGTATCGCGAGACAGCCCGAGGCGGAGGGAAAAATACGAGGTACTTTATTGCTTAGTCTGGCTTTTATGGAAGCTTTAACAATTTATGGACTGGTTGTAGCATTAGCACTTTTATTTGCAAATCCTTTTGTT